GGGAAAGTCGTGTGCAATGAAAACTGCAAGCACGGTTTGGGGAGGGATTTTTTTTCTCATGCAACAAGGAAAAATTATCTACTCCATCCGACTAGTTCCGGGTTCGAGTCCCGGGCAACCCATAAAAAGAATATACTCATTTTAATTTTTTAATTTCTTTATCTTAATCTTATATTTATTTTATATTTTAATTGTTGATGCTTTATAACACTGCCTTTTTTATGGGGTGATTCTTCATAAACCATACATATGGAAATCATATATCATTGAGATCTTTATTCTCTCTTTCTATCATCCTTCCATTTCTCCACATCCCCTTTTAATTTTTAATAATTTTTAATGAAAAGAATTTTAGTTGCTACAACTATATGATCGATATGATCGATTAAGTCATTTAAGTCATATAGTGACTGTTTCTTGGGATCTCGACAATACGAAGCAATAAGTTGGTTATTAGTTTTGAATTTATAATTTATTTAGTTTTGACCACCTCAATTCTAAGTTTAAAGTGGGGAAAGTGGGGTCAGCCTTTAACTCAATTCTAAACTCTAAATAAAAAACTAACGAGTCACACACTAAGCATAGCAATTCTACTAAAATCTAAATTAAAGGGTAAATCAAATTTTTAAAAACCTCCTAGAATTAGAATTGTTCGTTTTTCTTTATTATCTCCTATTATCTCCGGTGCCATTATTCCTACTTCCGCCGCGCAGCTATAGGTTTGCATTTTTACCCAAAGTTGATGAGTGGTTATATTTATATAATATTTATATAATGGTGGTCCCGAGATAAGGTCCATTATTCTTATTTTCTTATTCCTGGTTTACAAATATCCAAATTTTGATGCCTAAGACTCCATAGATAGTTCTAATCGTATGGGAACAGTGATCAATTTTAGCGCGAATTGTTTGTAGAGGAACCCTGCCTTCTCTGATCCATTCGACACGTGCAATCTCTTTTCCGTCAATACGCCCTGCAATTTGCACTTGAATTCCTTTTGTACCCGTTTGTTCAGTTAATTCAATAGCTTTTTTCATTACCTTTCGAAACGAAACTCTATTTTTTAATTGTAAAGCTATATATTCCGCAAGAATATTAGGTTGTCCATAAGGCTTTTCAATTCTTGTGATAGCAATGTGGAGTCTCCGTTTTACAGAAGGAAACTCTTTTTGTACATTCATCTGTAATTCTTTGACTCCCCTTGTTCGTCCTTCTATTAATAAATTTGGAAATCCAATATAGATTATGACCTGAATCAAATCTATTCTTTTATGAATCCCTATATGGGCAATTCCTTCGAAACCTGAGGATATTCTCTTATTTTTTTTTACATAGTCCTTAATACAATTCCGTATTTTTTCATCTTCTTGTAGACCCGTAGAAAAATTCTTAGGTTTTGCGAACCAAAACGAATAATGACTTTGAGTTGTTCCAAGTCTGAAACCCAGTGGATTTATTTTTTGTCCCATATTTTTCTATTATTTTTCCATCCATATATATTTTTTTCTAAGTAGGAATCGAAATTCTCTTTCTTTACTTTCTCTTTCTTTAGATGAATTTCGATTTTTCTTTTAAAACAATCTTTATATGACAAGTGGTTTTTTTTATCAGATAACTACGCCCTCGAGCCCGGGGTCTTAGCTTTTTCACAATAGTACCTCCATTGACTTCAGCTTTACTAATAAATAAATCAGCTTCATTCAAACCCATATTATGATTAGCATTTGCTGCTGCAGAATAAACTAATTTTAAAATTGGATAAGCTGCCCAATAAGGTAGTAGTTCCAGTATCATGAGTGTTTCCTCATAAGAACGTCCGCGAATCTGATCAATTACTCTTCGTGCTTTGAAAACAGACATACGTATATGTTGAGCTAACACTTTTGCTTCTCTATCCGAATCCGAATTTTCGTTCTTTATCATAAAAAAAAGTTCTCCCCCCGCCAATGAATGATAAGTGCCTAGGTGAAGTTAGGTGAAGTATAGTAGAAGATAAGTCAGAAAAGTAGAAGTCTTAGTATCTTAGTATTTAGTATCTTAGTATTTAGTATCTTAGTATCTTAGTATTTAGTATCTTAGTATCTTAGTATTTAGTATCTTAGTATCTTAGTATTTAGTATATAGTAGATTAGTATTTAGTATTTAGTATATAGTAGACTAGAAAAAGAAAATAAAATACTATACCTAGACTCTTACTAGAAGTTACTTTAAGTTAAAGACTCTTAAGATAAGGCTATTCACATGAATACTTAGTAGAACGACTAACGACGAGATTTATTATCGTTTCTCGCGTGTCTCACTAAAGTGAGAGTAGGTGCGAATTCTCCCAATTTGTGACCGACCATACGATCTGTGATATAAATAGGTAAATGTTCCTTTCCATTATGAATAGCGATTGTATGGCCAATCATTGTGGGTATAATGGTAGATGCCCGAGACCAAGTCACTACTATTTCTTTCTCCTCCCTCATGTTGAGTTTTTCAATTCTTCCCAATAAATTATTAGCTACAAAAGGATTTTTTTTTAGTGAACGTGTCACAGCTGATTACTCCTTTTTTTTACATTTTTGAAATAGGACATTCTATGTCCAATATCTCGATCTTAATCTGAAGTATGAAGGTAAGAATCCATACAATAATGATGAACGGAAAAAAGAGAAAATCCTTTAGCTAGATAAGGGAAGGGGCGGATGTAGCCAAGTGGATCAAGGCAGTGGATTGTGAATCCCCCATGCGCGGGTTCAATTCCCGTCGTTCGCCCATCACATTATTTCCAATTCAAAAAATTTGATTTTCAATTTTCCTATTTACGGCGACGAAGAATAAAACTATCACTATATTTGTTCCTTTTCCTACTTCTTCTTCCAAGCGCAGGATAACCCCAAGGGGTTGTGGGTTTTTTTCTACCAATTGGGGCTCTCCCTTCACCGCCCCCATGGGGATGGTCTACAGGGTTCATAACTACTCCTCTTACTATAGGACGCTTACCTAGCCAACACTTAGATCCGGCTCTACCCAAACTTTTTTGGTTCACCCCAACATTACCCACTTGTCCGACTGTTGCTAAGCAGTTTTTGGATATCAAACGGACCTCCCCAGATGGTAATCTTAATGTGGCCGATTTACCCTCTTTTGCAATCAGTTTCGCTACAGCGCCTGCTGCTCTAGCTAATTGTCCACCCTTTCCAAGTGTGATTTCTATGTTATGTATGGCCGTGCCTAAGGGCATATCGGTTGAAGTAGATTCTTCTTTTTTCTCAATCAAAACCCCTTCCCAAACTGTACAAGCTTCTTCCAAAGCATACGGCTTTCTAGATGTATATGATGATATCTAGACAGATGGATCTTATATGAATCGTATGATGAAGTATCACATGAGTGGATATATAGATATAGGAATCCAAATCTGCCGAATCACTCATGTTATGATCTTCTACATCCTAGGTCTCCCCGTTCCGTCATCTGGCTTATGTTCTTCATGTAGCATTCAGACCGGATGACTCTATGAAATTACGTTGATACTTCCACATATTACGGGTAACGTAGGAGACATCTCTATTTTTCCCGGGGGGTCTTTCTAATTACCACTGCTTAGCTTTCAATTCGCCTCTGACCATCAAATGAAATGTGAATAACCCGTCCTCCTCTCTTTGAAACAAGGGGCGCTTCCGGTTCTGTGCGCGCTTCAAACAATTTTGTCTTCTCCATATTACCATATCTCTAGAGTCAGTAATTTTCTATGAGGAACTACTGAACTCAATCACTTGCTGCCGTTACTCAACAGTTTTCTGTTGGGGTCTATCCCGTAGGTGTACTCCAATTGGATCAGTGATCGATTTCTAGGTTTCGTCGTAAACCGAATTGGTTACTTCCAATTACGTAAATCAATAGTTCAAACCGCACTCAAAGGTAGGGCATTTCCCATTGATATAGGAACTTCTGTACCAGAAACAATGGTATCTCCAATTATAGCCCCTCTGGGATGTAAAATATATCTCTTCTCACCATCCCCATAGTGTATGAGACAAATGCATGCATTTCGATTAGGGTCGTATTCTATGGTTACGATTCTACCAGATATCTCTTTTTCATTCCGTCGAAAGTCGATTTTACGGTATAGACGCTTATGACCTCCCCCTCTATGCCCTGCGGTAATGATCCCTCTGGCATTACGACCTTTACCACAACGATGCTGTCCATAGATCAAATTATTTCGTGGATTGGATTTCACTTGACTGTCTATGGCACCATTGCGTGTGCTCGGGGTAGAAGTTTTGTATAAATGTATTGCCGT